GATGCAAAAAAATTCGCTCTTTTTTTACCAACTTAATTACTGGTTTAATTATTGTTGCTAAATTCACGTATCTAGAAATTCATTTCAGACAATTGAACCTTCTCAAACTGTTTCTTTTTAAGAACCAAAAATATTTGTGCCAAAATAACAGATGCCAAGAAGAAAAAAAGGCCTTGGACGCGTGAGGGATCTTGAAGCACTATTTCTGCATCTCCCTGACCAAATCCACCCACATTGGGATTACTCGTTAATGGTTGATCAAGCTTGATAGATTCACCCTCTGAAACAAGAAGTTCTGGTCCTCGAGGTACAATATCAACCACTTGGTGTCCATCCGAAGCCTCCGTTATGGTTATTTCATATCCTCCCTTTTCTTTACGTACAATTTTGCTTACTATACCTGCTGCTGTAGCATTATAGACTGTATTGTTACTCTTGCTTCCATCGGGATAAATCTGACCCCTTCCCCTGTTCCCACCCACATATATAGGATATTTTAAGAAGTGAACGTCTTTCTTAGTAGTGGGGTCCGGGGAAAGAATAGGAAAGGTGATTTCACTATATTTCTGACCAGGAACAGGACCTATCACAAGAATATTTTTTTTTGTGGGGCGATAACTCTGAAAAGACAAATTGCCCATCCTTTCTTTCATCTCGGGAGAAATACGATCAGGAGGGGCCAATTCGAATCCCTCAGGTAAAATCAGAACAGCCCCCACATTCAAAGCCCCTTTTTTACCATTAGCAAGAACTTGTTTTACTTGCATATCATAAGGGATTCTAACAACTGCTTCAAATACAGTATCGGGAAGTACCGCTTGTGGAACTTCAATATCCACGGGCTTATTAGCTAAATGGCAATTGGCACACACAATACGCCCAGTCGCTTCTCGTGGATTTTCATAACCCTGTTGTGCAAAAATGGGATATGCATGTGAAATAGATGCCCGAGTTATTACATATATAATGATCGATACGGAAATGGATCGAATCATCTGTTCCTTTATCCAAGAAAATATATTTCTATTTTGCATAGTCCAATCATTGATCCCCAAAATTTCTACAATAAATTAGGTAGGTTGCTAATAGAGTTCCCTATCCACGATTCCCCTATTTTACTGGAACAATTTTCCAGGAATACAGGAAGAATCCCCTGGATGGGTAGAAATATAAAGAAAGAGTGAATAAGATTTTGAATGGTTTGTTTATGTACGAAGTACCAAACATTAGGATTGGGTTCATATCAGTGAATCATTCTTTAGTCATTCATTGAATGATAAATCACTACAAGTGACGGAGATAGACGATTTAAATAACGGAAGATCCAATATTTTAAAATTGTATCTAGAACGACTGGAAAAGTGGAAACAAGACCAGATATAATTTGATCATTATGAGCAAATCCAAAATCTTTGTATACAGAACCAATCATTAGTTCCCAACCATGAGGCGAGTGGAATCCGATACATAAATCGGTTAATAAAAGAATAGAAAACGCTTTTAGTGTGTCGCTTAAGTTATAAAGAACTTCTCGAACCCAAGAATTAAGAATGACAAGTTCTTCATTACCCAGAATAGAATAACCACTTAGAATAGCGAAACACATTATATTTGTCGAGAAGTGCAAAATGGTATGGATATGACTCTCATTGTGCATCTTAACCAATTGTATCGTTTCTTTGTGGATTCCTATAAGAAGCTTTTGCATATGTGGCTCCGGGTACTCCTTTATCATTTCGTCCAAACGGAATAGTTCTTCTAATTCTATGAATTTTTCTAGAATACCATTTTCTTGAATATCGTTCAAAAGAGTTTCGGATCGTTTAGTATTCCATGAATTAGTAACCCAAGATTCCAGACACTTATTAAATGAGAGAGAGATCCACCAGGGCAAAAACACTATAGATACAAGATATACAAGGGGGGTGAATGCTTTCTTTTTTTTCTTTTTTGGCATTTTATAATCTGTGCAATTGTTATGTTAATAAACCACTGCATTCGTCGATTCTATCCGATCTGAGATCTCTATGAAACATGAGTTGTAGAACAAGCTATGGATAATTATTTCGAAAAGTTGAGTTTCACCAGCTACTCATAACCCATAAAGAATTGAGGGAAATTTCGGAAAAATATTGATATGATGATGAAATCAAAAATGAGGCAAAACAAATTTGAATATACTAAATTAAAGAAACAAAAAAACCATTTAAAAAAAAAAAAAAAATTGAAATAAAAAAAATTAAAATAAAATAAAAAAAAAAAAAAAAAACAAATGAAAAAAAAAAGAAATTGAAAAAAAAAAAAGAAAGGTAATTTACTAGATATGATCTATCTATATCTAACATATCAGTTCAAAATATTCTATTGGACCCTCAAAAATGAATTCTGTAGACTGAACTGTTCTAATATACTAATCTAATATACTAATATATGTGATATATGTGATGAATCCATATTTAGTAGACTTTTGACTATTATGAAAGAGTTGATTTACATACGCCTAATACCCCTTTTGGTGGCAAAAAAAAAACCACTTCGTTCTCTGGTTGTTCTATATACGTCTGCTTTTGCTCGAATCGGCGTTTTGAACTTTAGTTAAGTTATATAACAAAGAAAAGAGGATTCTTGAGTTCCTTCCCTAAGGATGAGAAAACATTCATTCTTTCATTTCAAAATACTTCAATTGGTACGCGCAAGAAATAGGCCAATTCAGCAGCTTTTTGTTCAATTTCTCGTGGAGTCAAATTCTCATCAGTACGAGTCAAGGGAATGGCCCCCCGGCCTCTGATTTCCATATAAAGGACACGACGAGGATAAAGACCCTCCTTAACCTCCATTCTAATCGATTGGATATCTTTCATAAAGAATCGAAGGAAGATGCGACGATTTATTCCAGGGAATCCCCAACGAAAAATAGACACTATTCCTTCTTTTCTATCGAATCGATCATAACCACTACCCACATTCCACGAAATTGTGCACCACAAATAGGAGCTAATGAACAGACCTGCGATCCCATAAAAAGACATCACGATCCCTTGGGGAAAAAAAAGGATTTGTTGAGACGGAAATAAGGATATCAGATTCCTGCCAAGATAACTAGAAGTTCCAACCAATAAGAATCCTAGTGAACCTAAAAAAAGGATACAGGCCCAGCAGAAATTACTTGTTTTTCGAGACCCCGTTTTAAGTTCTATCCATATACGTTCCGATCGCCAGTTCATAGCATATTAGATCCAGTTACATTTTATTGGAATTGAGAGAATAACCCAAATGAATTTGCCTTTCCTTTTTGTTTGTTTCCGAAGTAACTCTCATCAACTAGCACTATTATGATGTGAACCGTTAGGAGTGGTTCATCGAATCGGTTATTAGATATAAAAAAAAAGCATCTCCTTTATATGATCCCACTATGGATATCCACATACATATGGATACATTGACTTTTCATTTCAAACCTTCGTCAGTCCATTTGAAAATAGCTATAAATGCATTTAGCCATATATCATGTCGTGTTTTCACGTGCAGAACAGCTCTTTCATTTGTGTTCGGAAGAAAAGTCACATTTTGTATCATATTCTACTAAGATGGATATCCATATTATAATCCAAGTCTAAGTCTTGAAAAAATGGATTTTTGTCTTATTGGATCTAGACAATCTTGTTTTTTTGAACATGAAGAAATAAAGAAGCCATTGCAATTGCCGGAAATACTAGGCCTACTAAAGGCACCAAAATAGAGGGGAAGTCGAGAATTGTCATAGAATGGATACCTCGATTGAATATTTGTACCTGTTCGAAAGATATCTTAGAATATTATAATAAGTATATCCATTATAAGTATATAATAATAGGTGCAAGGAGTGGAGTATAGAACTAAATAAGTGTAAGTATTCACTTTTATACATGAAATATATATATATATTCTTATCATATATATTATCATGTATATGACATATATATATATTATTATATATATGAAAATTCACTTAATTATTCTTGTTTTAATTTCCTCAACTAATGATAGATTTTCTAATTCTAATTCTTCTTTCTAATAAAAATAAAAAACGAAATGAAATTGAAATAAAGAAAAAAGAGTTTCTTAAAAGTTGTCAAAAGATTCGTTCGAATCTGACTCAACAATGATTCCTAGTGAAAATGGGAATTCTCAGGGGATATATAAAAGATTTCTATTTATTTTCTATATTTGAATTATTCTATATCTTAATCTTACATATTTCTATTCTATATATAGAATAGAAATATGTAAGAAGGGAACATGAAATTCTTTTTATTTTCCTAATTTCGGGAAGGAAGAATTCACTTTTTATACTTTTATACTATAGAGTATTCCTGATTACTAATCAGTAATATAGGTATCTCTAAAATAGATCTAGAGAAAATAATAAAATAAAAAGTAATTATACGAAACTTCTGATCCTTTCTACAATTTTATTGATTTTTTTATTCTGATAAGAAGAAGAAAAACTAAATACCCATTTTCCACAAATAACTCAATTGAATGCTTTACATTCAATTTTGATTCAAGGGAAAAAACCCATGCAGCTGAAATAACTCACTCAAAATACCTTTTAAAGGATTACGTGGTACGATTGGATCGAATAAGCCCTTATGGAATAAATACTCAGCTACTTGTGAACCCTCAGGTACTGTTTTATTCAATGTTTGTTCAATGACTCTTTTACCCGCAAATGCAATGTAGGCATTCGGTTCGGCAATAATGATATCTCCCAACATACCAAAACTGGCTGTCACTCCACCAGTTGTAGGGGATGTAAGGATTGATACATAGAATAACTTTTTATTTGATTGATAATTATATGAAGCGGAAGATATTTTAGCCATTTGCATCAAGCTCAAACTCCCTTCTTGCATGCGTGCTCCTCCGGAAGCGCACACTATAATAAGAGGAAGAGATCTATTAGTAGCATACTCGACCAAACGGGTGAGTTTCTCGCCGACTACGGATCCCATACTGCC